AATTAGAGGATTCATTGAGATTCTCAAATTTTGAAGATACTTTTTCGAATGAGCCGAGCCACTAGGATGAAACTAAAAGAGTTCCGCATTATGAACTATGTACCGCGCACATCACTTAGATGGGCTATAGAAAGTAACATAGGAGGAAATGAAGAAATAGAATATGAAAAAAATAGAGAAGGAAATGAAAGAGGATCATATTCTATTTGTACTGTATCTGAAATGAACTTTGGCTATTCCCATCCCTCAACTCCTCTAGACTATACTTTTTCTCTTTCAACTAACTAATTTAGCCTTTCGAATATGTATAAAGTATTAACGTTTTTTTTTGAACAAAAGGAGACACAGTATGGACAAATAAAAAAACAAGAGGAAACAAAATGGAATTCTTTTGTATACTTTATATACATATGATATATATAAGGGGTATATCTCCGACATTTAGATGGATAAATAGGTATCATGATTTATACTATTAATGAATATGTATGTCGACCCATATCAATTAATTTTTAGAATATATACTCATACAAATTACTCATGTGCCAGGAACCAGATTTGAACTGGTGACACGAGGATTTTCAGTCCTCTGCTCTACCAGCTGAGCTATCCCGACCATTCACGACGCATCATCCTCATTTTATTTTAATATAGGACTTGGGTCTATGTCAATTAGTCAATTAGAAAAACGAAAAAGTATTACAAAGTATTATACAGGATCTAATAGAATTTCTTGGATCTTCAAAAAAAAATTTTCAAAGTTTCAGTACAGTACAAGTAATGATATGTATTGTTAATTATTCAAATTTAATGGATTCCTTGCTCAAATCATTTGTACTGTACGCGTATCATATATATCACACACAAGTCTTGTGATAAGAAAAAAATTTTCGCTCAGATCCATTTGTGAAAGAAAAGAGTAGAATGAGAATGAATGATAAATATAACGAATTTTGATTTGAATCGCTAACAAAATGATAAAATGAAAAAAAAAAGAATTAGGGAGTCAACCGGGTCGTTTTGGGGATAGAGGGACTTGAACCCTCACGATTTCTAAAGTCGACGGATTTTCCTCTTACTATAAATTTCATTGTTGTCGATATTAACATGTATAATGGGACTCTATCTTTATTCTCGTCCGATTAATCAATTATTAAAAAGATCTATCAGACTACGGTGGAGTGAATGGTTTGATCAATGAATATTCGATTCTTTTTTCAATTTTTAATCGATTCACAACAAGTCTTTCATTTTTCATATAAATATAAAAAAATACAGATTTGGGTCGGCATTAATCATTTTGAGATAGTATTTCAGTACTATACGTATGTATATAGGTTTATCCTTCATCCTTTCTGAAGTTTCGATGGAAGGATTCCTTTACTAACACAATGCAGCCAACTCCATTTGTTAGAACAGCTTCCATTGAGTCTCTGCACCTATCCTTTTTTATTTTCGGTTTATGAAACCCTTGTTTATTTTCATAAAACAGGATTTGGCTCAGGATTGCCCATTTTTAATTCCAGGGTTTCTCTGAATTTGAAAGTTCTCACTTGGTAGGTTTCCATACCAAGGCTCAATCCAATTAAGTCCGTAGCGTCTACCAATTTCGCCATATCCCCTCTTTTTTTTGATGTGATTAAGATCGCATCATGATGCCGCCCCCCCCCCTTTTCTTTCATTTCTATTATGCTGGACCGGTTGAATTCATTAGATACCGGTTCCTATATTGAAAAGTGTTTTCTACTATTTGATTTCTTGTATATTTTCTTTCATCTCTATCGGAGACCCGTATTTGGTCCAATCAGAAATGATTCTATCATTTCTATATCATCAATTCAATATAGATCGCATAACATATATATTATAGTATAATATATATTTATTATACTTATATATGCCCCTATTTCTACCGTTTTTAGCGTGCAATTTTAAATACTTGAACGGTCGATTCTTTTTTTTTTTCGTCTTAGCTTTCACCTTTCCGAATGAAACCAGAGGAGTGTTTCATTATGATCTGGATTGCGCTTTTATCTTTCATGTTATTCTTAGGGCAGGCCTTCTATAACATTATAACATAACAAAAAAAACAAAAAAACGAAAAGGAAGATTTGAGTATTATTAATTTTAAATTCAATTAATAGCCATAACTAAAACTAATAAAATGGTTATAACTAACCATTCCGTTAATTTAGAATTAGAAGAGAATTCAAAATAAAATTATTTATTAATTAAATATGAAATATGAAATTATTTCAAATTATATATAATAAAAAAAATAATAATATTATAAGATTGTAATATACAAGAAATATAGAAATAGAATAAGATTCTAAACTTAATTACATTACTTTATTACTTTACTCGATTTTATTTAAAATGAAATATTAAAATATATTTTCAAATTAAATTAAAATGAAATATATATATTTCTATATATAAAATATATATGAAATATAATAAAATTATGTAATAAAAAATAGTAAACATAGAATAGTAAAAAAAATCTTACCATCTAATTAAGCTAATTAAGATATTTATTATTGATAAACATATATTTGAGAAATAGATCAAAATTTTATATCGCGATATTTAATAATATCGCTATATTAATAATATCGCTATATTAATAGGTATGTTCTATAATATTCAAATATCCAATATGTTTGGAAATTATAAAATTCTATTTTCTATTCTTCCTTATTTTTGATATTTCTATTTTTCTATATATCATATTTCTTATGAATTTCTATTTTTCTATATATCATATTTCTTATGAAATAGCTAAGAATGAACAGTTAATATTTCAGTAGTTTACTAAATTAGTATACGTGTACAATTTATGTTATGTGAGCCCGCTTAGCTCAGAGGTTAGAGCATCGCATTTGTAATGCGATGGTCATCGGTTCGATTCCGATAGCCGGCTTTTCTCCGTTTGTTTGATTTTTTATTTTTTACATAATTGATAATGTGAAATCAAAGCGAAAAACTTCTTTCCCTTTTCCCAAGGGTCACCCTATCATCTCGTAGGAACTTCCAATTATGAATAAAAATGGGATTGGAGGAGTTCGGTCTCTGTAGAACAAATCAATCAAGAAAAGAACCCTGAATTTTTATTATTATTATTTTAAATTCTTTTTATTTATATAATACAATTCTTTTTTATTTAATTATTTTTTATTTATATAATACAATTATTTATATACAATAAGGTCCGGATATTGATACAATTCCTCTAATTATTCTTTGTAATACAATACTTCAGTAAATTTCGATTAATTTATCATATTTTAGTTTAGTTTTAATTTTGTTTTATGAAATTTCATAAAAAATAAGGAGTCTTTATGTCACGTTACAGAGGGCCTCGTTTCAAAAAAATCCGTCGTCTGGGGGCTTTACCGGGACTAACTAGTAAAAAGCCTAGAGCCGGAAGCGATCTTAGAAACCAATCGCGCCCCGGAAAAAAATCTCAATATCGTATTCGTTTAGAAGAAAAACAAAAATTGCGCTTTCATTATGGTCTTACAGAACAACAATTACTTAAATACGTTCGTATCGCCGGAAAAGCCAAAGGATCAACAGGTCAGGTTTTACTACAATTACTTGAAATGCGTTTGGATAACATCCTTTTTCGATTGGGTATGGCTTCGACTATTCCTCAAGCCCGCCAATTAGTTAACCATAGACATATTTTAGTTAATGGTCGTATAGTAGATATACCAAGTTATCGCTGTAAACCCCGAGATATTATTACAGTGAGGGATGAGCAAAAATCTAGGGCTCTGATTCAAAATTATCTTGATTCATCCCCCCGCGAGGAGTTGCCAAACCATTTGACTCTTCACCCATTCCAATATGAAGGATTCGTCAATCAAATAATAGATAGTAAATGGGTCGGTTTGAAAATAAATGAATTGCTAGTTGTAGAATATTACTCTCGTCAGACTTAACCCCAACTAAAATAACAAGGGTTCGGACAATTTTGACCTCTCCATTTTGGCTTAAGTAAAGGGACCCGGGGTAAGTAAGGTAAGGGGTTTGATCTGGGGATTTTGATTTCATTCATGTATCATAGATCGGTAGGGGATTTTCATTCCTTGTCCATTTTGCCCAGTATTTTTCGTACCACAGAAGATTTGGATTAGGAATACATAATCGATATCAAAGAAAGGTCTAACTGTTGGAGTATACATTCTTATTTGATGCATTGCATTGCAGTCAGTAACATTGGTGAATTAGGTGAAGAGTACGGAAAGAGAGGGATTCGAACCCTCGGTAAACAAAAGTCTACATAGCAGTTCCAATGCTACGCCTTGAACCACTCGGCCACCTCTCCTACATAATGATTATGGCCAAAAAACCGAGTTAATAGTGAGTCATTCATATTATTTTGGATAGGTATCTACATTGAATTAAAATTATTAAAAAATTGAACTCTAAAAATAGAAAACTTTTCATCAAAGACAAATCCTTCCGCATAAATCTTTTTTGTGAAAAATTGTAAAATAAAGATATATCTATTCATGTTTGCGAAGATGGGGTTTCCGCCCTTTCTAATATTTATACCGGATTTAATCTCTCAATTGAAACGAATTCAACGATTGATCCATTTTTTTAGACTGTGTTTAATGGATATCTTTAGATCATTATTCAATTTTCATAAAAATTCTAAAATGCCGTTCCAGTTTTAGATTTTTCAACAACAACTCCTTACTCCAACTTCTTAACCCATAGATTGATTTCAAATTCATGAACCGTCCCCCGGATTTTTTTTTTTTTTTATTGATTCCTGTCAAAACGAAACAATTTGAGTATGAGTAAAAGGTCTTCCTTTTTATTTTAATGAATCCGTTTTTATGTTATTTCGTACTGTACAATTCCTTTGTTTGTGGGATCATTTTCTCACGAAATGAAATTCAAATAAATTATAGAATGGATTAATACACCTATGTCTAGATCTGGGATAAATGGAAATTTTATTGATAAAACCTTTTCAATTG